AGAAACTCGAAAAAAAAATTGGAAAATTGAAAAAGAAGTATTTTCTAGTTCTAAAAGTTTTAAAGGAAAGAACAAAAATTTTTCTAAATATCTCAAAAAAAACAAAAAAATGGATTATCAAAGTCATTCTATTTTTAAAAAAAATAATAAAAGAACTCTCAAAAGTAAATCCAATTCTATTATTTAGATTGAGAGACGTATATAAATCAAGCGAAACTCAAAAAGAAAAAGATTTTATAACTCGTAATCAGATAATTCATGAATCCTTTAGTCGAACTCAATCTACAGATTGGACAAATGATTTATTGACAGAAAAAAAAATGAAGGATCTGACTGATAGAACAAGCACAATCCGAAATCAAATAGAAAGAATTACAAAAGAAAAAAAAAAAGTGACTCCGGGAATAAATGTTATTCCTAATAAAATAAATTATAATGCTAAAAGATTCGAATCACCAAAGAATATTTGGCAAATATTAAAAAGACGAAACGCTCGATTAATCCGAAAATTACATTATTTTCTAAAATTTTTTACTTCTTTGACTAAGGGGGTATACGTAGAGATCCTTCTATCTATCATTAATATTCTCAGAATTAATATACAATTTTTTTTTGAATCAACAAAAAAAATTATTGATAAATCTATTTATGATAAATCTATTTATAATAATAAAATAAATCAAAAAATAATTAATAAAACGAATCAAAATACAATTCACTTTATTTCGACTATAAACAAGTCACTTTATAATATTAGTAATAAGAATTCACAGAATTTTTGTGACTTATCCATCTTGTCACAAGCATATGTATTTTACAAATTATCACAAACCCAAGTTCTTAACTTGTATAAATTAAAATCTATTCTTAAATATCACCGAACATTTTTTTTTCTTAAGACTTCAATAAAAGATTATTTTGGAACACAAGGAATAATTCATTCTGAATTAAGACATAAAAAATTTCGGAATTCTGGAATAAATCAATGGAAAACCTGGTTAAGAGGTCATTATCAATATCAATACGATTTCTCTCAGATTAGATGGTCTAGATTAATAGCACAAAAATGGCGAACTAGAATCAATCAATGTCGTACAATTCAAAATCAAGATTTAAACAAAAAAAATTCATATGAAAAAGACCAATTAATTCATTACAAAAAACAAACTGATTACAATGATTACAAAGTATTTTCATTATCAAATCAAAAAGATAATTTTAAAAAATACTATAGATATAATCTTTTATCTTATAGATCTATTAATTATCAAACTAAGAGGGATCCATATATTTACGGATCACCATTCCAACTAACTAAGAATCAAGAAAATTTTTATAATTACAACACATATAAAAGCAAATTTTTTGATGTATTAGGAGATATCCCTATCAAAAATTATCTAGGAAAAAGTAATCTTATTTATATAGAAAAAAATCCGGATAGAAAATGTTTTGATTGGAAAATCATCCATTTTTGTCTTAGAAAGAAAAAAAATATTGAGGCCTGGATCAAGATCGATACCAACAATAATAAAAATACTAAGACCGGGACTAATAATTATGAAATAATTGATAAAATTGATAAAAAAAATCTTTTTTATCTTACAATTTATCAAGATCAAGAAATCAATTCACCTAATAAAAAAAAAAGATTTTTTGATTGGATAGGAATGAATGAAGAAATACTAAATTGTCCTATATCGAATCTGGAACTTTGGTTCTTCCCAGAATTTGTACTACTTTATAATGCATATAAAATGAAACCGTGGTTTATACCGAGCAAATTACTTTTTTTAAATTTTAATATAAATGAAAATGTTAGTGAAAATAAAAACACCAATAGAAAGCAAAAAGGGGTTATACCACCGAATGAAAAAAAAAAATTGGAATTAAAGAATCAAAAAGAAAAAGAATCCACCGGCCAAAGAGATCTTAGATCAATTGCACAAAACCAAGGAAATCTTGTATCTGTTCTCTCAAACCAACAAAAAGATATTGAAGAAGATTATTCGGAATCAGACATAAAAAAACCTAAAAAAAAAAAACAATACAAAAGTAATACGGAAGCAGAACTAGATTTTTTTTTGAAAAGGTATTTACTTTTTCAATTAAGATGGGATGATGCTTTGAATCAAAGAATGATCAACAATATCAAAGTATATTGTCTCCTGCTTAGACTGAGAAATCCAAGAAAAATTACTATATCCTCTATTCAAAGGAGAGAAATGAATCTGAATATAATGCTGATTCAGAAGAATTTAACTCTTACAAGATTAATGAAAAGGGGTATATTGATTATTGAACCCCTTCGTCTGTCTGTAAAAAATGATGGACAGTTTATTATGTATCAAACCATAGGTATTTCATTAATTCATAAGAGTAGGCATCAAACTAATCAAAGATACCGAGAACAAAGATATGTTGATAAGAAGGATTTTGATGAATCCATTTCAAGACATCATCCAAGGGTAACTGGAAATAGAGACAAAAATCATTATGA